GTAGTGGTAGAAAGAGTACCATGTTGTGCCCGGACTTCAAACAGTTTAGCTTTAACCATGTTAATGATCTCACTTTATTGGTTGATAGAGAATCAAAGTTGACTTACCAATGAATAACGAAATGCTATGGTTCTTACATATGATTTATGAATTTTTTCAGAAGGAATTCGTCGAGATTGTGCACTTTTTTTCCTATTTATCCTACTATTTATCTTATTCTATACTATTTATTATCTTATTCTATAAAATTCTATAAATATCAAATAAAATATATATATATAAATATAAATAACACAAAATAGAAATAACATAGTGCAGCCGGTTGGATCCAACCTATTCTTGAAATATACAACTCGCACACACTCCCTTTCCAAAAAAAATCAATACACCAAGCACTACACTTAGATTTATTGGATTTGTTGCTAAAATATCGGTATTAAACCCGAAACTCCCGGCGGATGGCCAGTGGCCTAAGGAAACGAAAGAATCGGTTACATTTTTCATATGCTCTCCTCTTATAGATAGGACTAACAAAGAACAGAGTTCTTTTTGTATCACTGGACTCGCCCTTTTTTTGATCGATTTCTTTTTCTTAATTTCCCATTTATTTTTAATGATTTATTTTTAATGGGAGTAGATTAAATCTATTTATTGAATTTGAGAATTCAAAAATTTATTATTTTTTTCTTTTTTGAAGTTTCCGATAAGATACTTATTAAGTTTAAGTTTAAGTTTAAGTTTAAGTTTAAGTTTAAGTTTAAGTTTAAGTTTAAGTTTAAGTTTAAGTTGGGTCCTAGGTCTCGTATTAATTGCAAAATATTTCCTTTGTTCAAACACTTCCTAAAAGGAAAGTCAAAATTCCATCGTACTAAACGAAGGACGGGAAGGAAGAAAGCGAGCGAATCCACTAATTCCTCATCCTCAAATCAGTCCTTCCCAGGGCATTGGTGCAACAAATACATAATTGTAGGATTGATATAATTCACAGAAGCAAACGGCAACGAGTTAATCAAATAAGAAAAAAGTGTGTAATGCACTTTTTTACATTTTCATTCTAGGATTAAATTAAACAAAAGGATTTGCAAATAAAAGCGCTAATGCCACGACCAATCCATAAATTGTTAAGGCTTCCATAAAAGCTAGACTAAGCAATAAAGTACCTCGTATTTTTCCTTCTGCTTCTGGTTGTCTCGCAATACCTTCTACGGCTTGTCCTGCAGCAGTACCTTGACCAACTCCAGGTCCAATAGAAGCAAGCCCTACGGCCAATCCAGCAGCAATAACGGAAGCGGCAGAAATCAGTGGATTCATGATGATAGGTTCCTCGCACCAAAAAAAAATGGTTAATGATACAATCAACCAATGAATTATTACTTATTTGATCACTAAAATAGATCGAGTCAAAGTAACTAAAACTTCGAATAAAAATTCGAATTCTAATATAGATAGGGATAAGCCCTATATAACTAGTATATATCTAATATCACATATACATTTGTTTCTTTCATAACGTAAACCGCCCGCATTTCATATTGAATCGGATTCTAGAATAATTCGTCGAAAGATATACATGAGCTCTGGCTGGACTTATAGACATTACATATACATATATCTAGTGTGTGTGACTCCCCTAACCTATTCTTCGTAATATCGTTTATCTTTCCTCCTACAACTCTAATCGTATATACGATATGTATTTCTATCTATTATGTTCCCCAACCAAGAACCAAGTATATTTTCTTGAACCACGCATTGACTCAGTTGGAATAAGCTTAAAAAAAAAGAAGACTATTTCGAAAACTAATCAATGATGACCTTCCATGGATTCCCCTATATAAGCCGCGGCTAAAGTTGCAAAAATAAGAGCTTGAATACCGCTTGTAAATAATCCAAGAAACATGACAGGTATAGGAACTACTGAAGGTACTAAAGAAACAAGAACAACAACTACTAATTCATCAGCCAATATATTCCCGAAAAGTCGAAAACTAAGAGATAAAGGTTTTGTGAAATCTTCTAGGATGTTAATTGGTAAAAGTATTGGAGTTGGTTGAATGTATTTTCCGAAATAACCCAATCCTTTTTTGGTAAGACCCGCATAAAAATATGCCACTGACGTAGGTAAAGCTAAAGCAACAGTAGTATTTATATCATTCGTGGGGGCGGCCAACTCTCCGTGAGGTAACTGTATGATTTTCCAAGGTAAAAGGGCCCCTGACCAATTAGAAACAAAAATAAATAGGAACATGGTTCCAATAAAGGGAACCCAAGGGCCATATTCTTCTCCAATCTGAGTTTTGCTCAAGTCTCGAATAAATTCAAGGACATATTCGAAGAAATTCTGACCGTCGGTCGGAATGGTTTGTGGATTCCGAACAGCTATGATGACTGAACCTAATATGATAGCAATTACGACCCAAGAGGTGATAAGTACTTGGGCATGAATTTGTAAACCTCCTATTTGCCAATATAAATGTTGGCCTACTTCTACACCTGATATATCGTATAACCCTTTGAGTGTTTTAATGGAACATGGTATAACATTCATATTGTCCTCTGACAGAAATAGAACTTCAAAAAAAAAAAAAAGAATTATTTTGATTCAACCATCACTTTCTCAACTTATCTACTTTCATCATTAATCATATATTTAGAATACCAAGAAATCACAAAACATAATATCAATATCCCATTTTATCTCTTTTTAAAAATGCAAGACAAGAATAGTAACCGATCCAAGAAATCACAAAAATTAACTAATCTTATTATTCTTAATCATAACATAATCATAATCAACGACTTCTTATATAGCTAGAACGACCCTCGCAAATTGCGGATACTAATTTGTTAAGAATCAATCGGATTGAAGCTATAGCGTCATCGTTGGCTGGAATCGAAATATCCGCAAGATCTGGGTCACAATTTGTATCGATTAAACAAATTGTCGGAATTCCTAAAATGACACATTCTCGAAGAGCCGTATATTCTTCTTGCTGATCAACGATGATTACAATATCGGGCAACCCAGTCATATATTTGATCCCACCCAGATATGTTTGCAAAGTCGATAATTTTCTCTTCAACATTGCTGCATCTCTTTTAGGGAGACGGTTGAGTTTCCCCATCTTTTGTTCTGCTCTTAAGTCTCTGAACTTATGAAGTCTCGTTTCCGTAGTGGACCAATTCGTTGACATACCACCGAGCCATTTTTTATTAACATAATGACATCGAGCCCTTATTGCAGCTGATGCTACTAAATCCGCTGCTTTATTTTTTGTACCAACGATTAAAAAGTTTTTTCCTCGACTTGCTGCATCAAAAACTAAATCACAGGCTTCTGATAAAAAACGAGCAGTTCTAGTAAGATTTATAATATGAATACCTTTACGCTTTGCAGAAATGAAAGGGGCCATTCTAGGATTCCATTTCTTAGTACCATGACCAAAATGAACGCCCGACTCCATCATCTCTTCCAAATAGATGTTCCAATATCTTCTTGTCATTTTTCCCACGCTTTTTCTTTTTTTTTTTAACAAATAAATAATTGTTCCTACGGAACCTTCCACCGGGATTGAACGTTGATACACAGTCCAAACCATTAATTTTTGATTATTACTTACTTCATTTTATTTATTACCAAATCAATAACTAGAAAGTAAAAAGAAAAAATCTCTCCTTAGGAATTATGAAATCGCGTAAATGCTTTTTCTGGTGTGTCATGAAAATTGTTTGGGGTGCAAGAACAAAAAAATTCTCTATGGTCTAACAAAATATCTCTCATTTCCAACTCGAATAGATTTTGATTTTTGATTTCAAAATGAATGTTTTTGTCTTGCCTTGAACGGTGCACTAATTTTTTGAATCCAGTACCGACAGGAATAATCCCCCCCAGAACAACATTTTCTTTCAGACCCTTCAACCAATCAATACGACCCCGGAGAGCAGCTTTTGCTAAAACTCTAGCAGTTTCTTGAAAACTTGCTTCGGATATAAAACTTTGAGTATTCAGAGATGCTCTCGTTATTCCCAATAAAATTGCCCGATAACAGATCGCTTCGTCTAAAGCACGCCCTGCTCGTTCCGCTCGCAGCAATCCAATAAATTCTCCAGGCAAAAAAACATTAGACATTCCATCTTCCGAAACCAAGACTTTTGATGTGACTTGCCGTACAATAATCTCTATATGTCTATTATGGATCTGTACCCCCTGGGATCGATAAACCTTTTGAATCTTATTAACCAAAGAGATACGACTTTGGGCTATGGTTAGCTCAGCTCCAATTAAGAATCCCCAAGGAATTCCAAGAATTCTTGGTATACGTTCGTTCCAACCTTCAACTCTCCTTTCAAGGTTCATCGATATTGAACCAATCGAACGCACTTCTAAGATTTGTTCCACTTTTGGAAGTCCTTGCGTTATGTCACCAGATCGGGATTTTTCATATATAAATGTAACTAATGTATCTCCTTCAGATAGGGTTTCTCCATAATGTCCGTGAACAGTGGCTCCTGGGGTGGCCAAATAGGGCTTAGCGGATCTTATAACTAAGGAGTCAACATGAACAATGAAAATTTGACCAGATTTTTTTATGTGTGTTCCATATTTAACTAGACATATATTTTCACAAATAAATTGTCCAATGCTAATTATTGTGGACGTTTCTTCACAATAATTGTGATGTAGAAAGCACCAATTCAAATGGAATGGATTCAAAATGATGTTATTGCACGGGCTGGGATTAGAAATCCTCCTATTTTCATCTATTAAACAGTATTTAAGTACTTCAAGTACTTGGAAAGTCTGTTTCAAATTGTCAAGTATCCAATATTTTTTTAACAAGATCTGATTATGAGTTATTAAATGGTAAGATGAATAAAAGTTCACTATTTTAGGTACAATAGTACCTAGGGGACCCAATAAATCCCTAATTGGAGTTCTGGGATTCGATTCTTTTGCCGCGTTGTTATATTTCGAACCGTTGAATGGACATGGACCAACTCGAAAACAATTGAATGATGACAAAATTATCAAAGCCTTATTTCGATTCAACAACGTACCAATAGTTACTTGATGTTGGGTAACTAATGGAATCTTAACTTTGGAATAAAAAGGATTGATATTGGTGCGATCTAATCCATTATTGGAAATCAATCCTGAACCCGCCGTATCGTACCTTTTTCCAGCATAGGAAATAGTAGACTTGACTAACTCAATTATTATGAAATCGCGAATCAGATCATTTGCCCTTACCTCAACAAGGGAAGCATGAACTTCTTCTATAGAACCATTTTTTTCTTGGTCCCAATTCAATACTAAGCAAGTCCGAACTAATTGAATACTTGTGTGAGAAATTCCTCGAATTGACTTTCCGTTTCCATAAAGGATATAATTGACAACTCTAAGTTGGACATTATCTTTTTCCTGCAAGAGATCTTGAGTAAAAAGTTTTGCTAAATTTATCCCATCAGCTATTTCATATGTGATTACGGGCCGAACCAAAACAAAATATTTTTTTTTGATGGGTGTGATTCGTTGGACATAAATCCAATTTTTCAAATTTTTTGATTCCTTAGAATTTTTTTTTTCCGTTCCGGGTGGTATTAAAATGCCGCTGTGTCTAGATATCTTATCTGTCTCTCCGGGAAAATGAATATCTCCAGAAAATATTTTCAGTTCAATACTTTTTTTTTTTCTTTCCACTCGGACTAATCCACCTACTCGGCTTCTTGTATTTGTATTTAAGGCGAGTTGTGTATTTACTCCAATGATACTATTGTTCCGGACCATTATGGACGAAGATCCGGGTAAAAAATGCACCTCTTCGGGAATAAAAAAAAACCGATCCACTTTCATTTGGTATTTCGGACTCAATTCTTTCGCTCCTCGATACTCAATTAAATCTTCTTTTTTTACGATTGAATCCACCTCTACGGTCCCATATTTAGTAATTCCCGAACTCTTTCTTCTATATCGTGGATCATCAAAATAAGCAAGAATACTATTTCTATGTAAAATGCCATTTGTCGGTATTTCAATCGAAATACCAAAAGAGGGTATTAGTTCTTTCTCTCCTTCTTGATCATATTGTAATGGAATTCGAAATCTATTTTTTCGCCTTTTCGTCAAGAAATCAGAATTCTCTTGGAGAATCGAAGGATATATGAAATCCAAATGCCCGTTGGATATGGTTCGATTAAGTCTTGAATAGTCAAAAATTTCCCTATCTTTTTTACCAGAAAAATCCAACAATTTATGACTTATTTGATCATTAGTGATTAAGAGGTCAGAGATATATCTTTCGTCGACAGAAAAAGAATGAACATTCATTTGATCTTGATCCTTGTGGAGCGAAAAAGACACTATACTGGATCCGCACGGACCTCCTGCTAATATCCATAAATGACTTGTTTTGGGTAATAGATGAACATTACTATATGTATATTCGGGTGCATGGTAGACATCGGTACTCCAGTGCATTTCTCCCTCTGATTCAGAATAAATATGTTTTCGAACCCTCTCTTTAAAATGAAAAGTAGACACTCCGGTACGAATCTCCGCAATCACTTGTTCAGATTCTATATATTGATCATTTTGAACTAAAATCAAACTTTTTTGTGGAATATTCACACTATGTAGAATATCCCGACTCTCAATAGTTACATACAAGTCTATAGAACATAGAAAAGCAGGATGTCCATGACGGGTACGTGTGGGATGAACCAAATACTCATTGAACTTGATTTTTCCGTTAGAGGGAGCTCGTACATGTTCGGCGGTACCGCCTGTGAATACTCCACCCGTATGAAATGTTCTTAATGTTAGTTGAGTTCCTGGTTCCCCAATCGATTGACCCGCAATAATACCTATGGCTTCCCCCAATTCGACCAGGTCGCCGTGAGTGGGGCTTCTGCCATAACATAATTGACAGATCCAAGATGTATTCCTGCAAGTAAAGGGGGTTCGAATATATATTGGTTGTGCTCGAAAAGTTATGAATCGATTGGCAAGCCCAATCCCAATATCTTGATTTCGAGTGGCAATGCATCGTATCCCCATATATATATCGTCCGCTAATACACGACCAATTAGGGGTTGGACAAAAATTTTTTCTGTCACTCCGTTTCGAGGACTCACGGAAATACCGCGGATAGTACCACAATCTGTTCTACGTACAATAATGTGTTGAACTACCTCAACAAGTCTACGCGTGAGGTATCCAGCATCTGATGTTCGTACAGCAGTATCCACAACTCCCTTTCGAGCTCCGTAGCAGGAAATTATATATTCTGTCAAAGAAAGTCCTTCGCGTAAATTGCTTTGAATGGGTAAATCAATCATTTGTCCTTGGGGATCCGACATTAATCCTCTCATACCTACTAATTGATGTACCTGAGATGCATTTCCTCGAGCTCCCGAAAAGGACATTAGATGGACTGGATTAGATGGATCAGTCATCCGAAAATTAGGATTCATTTCTTGTCTCAAATATTCACTTATGG